TTTGAGAGAATCTTTAGGAAAAGAATAAAATTTCCGTCGAGCTTAATAAATATGTTGATGTTTCTAGTAAACTAAAAAAATCGTTTAATAGCTATTTTGCTTCAATTTCTCCTATACAAAACAAATAATAAAAAAAATGGAAGATTTAGTTACGATTGGAAACAAATTTTCTATATCATTCTCCCTGGATCCTTTACTCATATTCAAAAATTTGGATTCGGGATCCAATTGCAAAAACTTATGTTTCATAATTTTAGAATCAATTCTAATCTAAATTGTATACAAATTACGATAATGTATGTTATTCCTCGAATCGTTCGTTGAGAGGTATAAAGGATTAAATCCCTTTAAGTAAGAAATAAAGTTTTTGATCGTGATATGAATCACGCAAGGGACCCCTTAACTATTAAGGGATCCATAGAACGAATCGCACTTTTACCACTAAACTATACCCGCTACAATACCATTATTGTATATAAAAGGATCTTTTGTCGAACAAGGGAATCCGTCCTAATTATGCAATAGGTGCATAATTTTACGATAATTAGAGTGTTGACGTGTTTCGTAAAGGGGCCCCCTAATGAAATTTAGAAAAGGGGGCGAATCTTATTTTTGGATTTTCTTTTTGCTGAAGGTATAAAAAATAAAATCAATAATTCTCTCTTTATTTATAGATAATAAATAGAAAAAAAAAGACAGATAAGATATATCAAATGACTATCAATCAATATCAAATAAGATATAAAGAAGGCTTTTTTCGAGCCCTACTTTTTGTTCTTTTTGTTTATGCGATGTATCATAAGCATAATAATTCTTTTTTTTGAATTGGGGAGAGATGGCTGAGTGGACTAAAGCGGCGGATTGCTAATCCGTTGTACGAATTTTTGTACCGAGGGTTCGAATCCCTCTCTTTCCGTTTATTGATGATTTGGTATTTTTTTTTTTTTGAAATTATGGAGTTTCTTTTTTTTTTTTTTTTTCTTTGTTTAATTTTTTTTACTAGTTAAAGATGTAAAATAGATAAAAAAACAAAAAATATTTCAAAATTCAGCACAAATAAGCAAAGCAAAAAAGATTTTCTTATTCTTCACGTCCAGGATTACGTCCTGGATCATTAGATAGGAATCCGAAGATGAAAAGAGAAACAAAGAATATCACTATCGTGTAAACAAATAGTTTTAGAGTAAGCATTACAAAATCTCCAAGATAATTAAAAAAAACGCCAGAGAAAGAGAATAGATTCTCTTCTATTTCATATTATGTTTCCTTTGATACTAAGTTTATAAGAAATGAAGTAATTTCAAAAAAAAAACTTAGGAAATTTATTTGTAGTAAGAATTGAGTCTTTATATTACCAAAATTTTTTTCATATCCACAATCAAGATCTAGGTATTGGTGGTGGACTCCAATCGAATAATAGAATTTTCATTTTTTAATTTTATTGTCTATCCAAAAATTTTAATATTTGGAATCAAGGATTCACGCTGTAAAACTTATCTGATCTTTAAAAATGTTATCATTTTTATTTTCGAATAAATTCTTAATTTTTTTCGGACATTATTCAAATTAAAGATCTTATCGAAAACTTACAGCAGCTTGCCAAACAAAAGCTAAGAGAAAAAAGAGTAAGGGTATTACTGGCATAAAATCTACAATTGGATTCAAAAAAGCGTAGGCTTCAGGTAATTTTGCCAAGAAAAAACTACTTGAATAAAGGGCAGAGTCAATACAAATACAGACCAAGCTAAAGATATTAAGCATAACAAAAATGTTGTTCTTTAAGAAAATAAATTGTATTTTTGCTTTTTTTGAATTCTCATTTTTATTGTATTTTTTTATATTATGTTATTATTATATATATGATATGATTTATTATATATATAATTTGATTTATTATTATCATTTTTATTTATTATACTCTTATATTAAAATGAAATAGAAAAGAAAAAATCAATTTTGATTTATAAATATATATAGAAAAAGAAAAGAAATAGAAATAATTTGAAAAGAAAAAATGGAAAATAATGGAATATAAATAAGTCAACTATTGAATTGATATTTATAGATAGGAATATTACTAAATCAGTAAAAAAACTAAAAAAATGAATCAACTAAGATCATACCCCCAATCCCTTTTTCATTTTAACTTATCCAGTTCAAAACAGTTTCATTCTGAAATCAAAAATAGAAGAAATTATATATTCATACAATATCTTAATTGAATTCTATATAATGATCAATAAATTCAGTTTAATTCGATATTTATGCATATCCAAATTCTAGTAACAATTTAATTTATTCTATAGAATAAATTTAGAACTGGAATTGACGAACAACCCATAATAGTATTTATTAGTGTCGAATCCAAAATGGGTCGTGGCCAAGCGGTAAGGCAACGGGTTTTGGTCCCGTTATTCGGAGGTTCGAATCCTCCCGTCCCAGATCATATCTATTCATGATATATACCTATACCTATTTGAATATAACCTATACCTATTTGAATATAATATAGTATATCCGAATAAAGATTACCTTTTTTTTCTTAAAGAAATTCATTTTTTCGATTTACAAACTATGAAAATAGAATATTCAATTTATTGATAGAATATCGACTTAATTTTTACATCTTTAGTTTATAAATTAAATTGTCCATTCAGAAAACCTAGAAGTGGAAAGTATAGATTATTATGTATTGATTGAATTGAATGAATGACTATGCACCATTTAAAAATAGAATCAATTCCATACCAAATCTAAACTAAAAACGAATGTTCTGGTAAAACATCGTTTCAAACGATGTGATAAAATAAAAATTTATTTGAATTGCTAAATGGATCAAAAGTGTATTCTAGAAAATCACCCGTCTTGTATTATTTTTTGAAAGAAACGAACAAAATGGTTATGTTGCTTCCATTTTTGAGACGATTAAAGATCCCCCAAGTAATGTTATGATTCACGACGAATAATTTAAAGGATCTTGGAACAAGTAAATACTATTTAAAAATTGTCTCAACAATGAATTGTATTAGAATGAAGAAAAACACTAGATTCGCAAGAAGAAAAGAAAGAATAAAGCGCTCCATAAAAAACTTAAAGGCTCTTTTTTCATTTGAGTTATTTTAAAGTTATCAAAATTTAGGTATGAGGTTGCGAATACAAATAGTTATTTTTTTATTTTTTTTATTCAGAAAGAATAAGAAAAAAACGTAAACCATTGATTTAACGATTTGATTGATCTATTTGACATCATAATTAAAGACATAATTTTGAATTTGATTGAGAGCCGTATGAAAAAAAAAACTTCTTATACGTTTCTAGGGGATATATTGTTCATCTATATGTATCCCAATGATCCGTTTATCGAATCGTTGAAATTGATGTTTGATCCCTCTCTTCGGGATCAAACCTCCGGAAAGTGTTTTTTTTGTTGTTGATCCAATAAAGAACCTATTTTTATATTCCTGTTATTTTTAATTTCTTTGAACAAGGTGCTCAACTTACAGGAACTAGTCAGGATATTTAAAAAAAGGCGGGTGGTTTTATGTAACTTTGCCCTAATCAACAAATGAAATTGAATTAATGAAAATAAAGAGGGTGTGGATAACTTCTATAAATAGATTTATAGAACTCTTTTCTCTTTTATCCCCCCGCTCTCTTGTTCTATTCATACCTAATTTCGCATTTCCCTGTTAATAACAGGGAATCGAATTTTTAGATTACAAATAGTTATAAATGGTTTTTAAAATACTTACTCGCTCGTTATTATTATTATCAGTTATTAATCCTAGTGATCTATACTTAAAACTTAAATGACTATTCATCTATTGTATTTTCATGTAAATAGAGGAAAAAAGCTCTATGGAAAAATGGTGGTTCAATTCAATGATGTTTAATAGGGGTTTAGAATACAGGTGTGGTTTAAGTAAATCAATAGACAGTTTTGGTCCTATTGAAAATAACAGTGTAAACGAAGACCCATCTATTTTAACTGATATGGATAATACTATTCATAGTGATTATGATTATTTAGTAGATGTCAGGGTTGGAAAAACAATAGTGAGAATTCTAGTTATAGCCATGAACATACGGAATTTCCTATCTGATAAAACTTTTTTAGTTAGGGATAGTAATAGTTATTCCATATATAATTGGAATAATATCATTAATAGTTGTATTGAAGGTTATCTTCGTTCTGAAATCGGTATTGATAATTCCATTTTAGATGATAGCAATGATAGTGACAATGACAGTGACAAATATAATGATAGTGATTGGGACAATGATAGTGATTGGGACAATGATAGTGGCAATGATAGTGATGATTATGATAAGCTCCAAAAGGCTAGTTACATTTTAGAAAATGATAGTGACAATGATAGTGACAATGATAGTGGCAATGATAGTGATAAGGTCCAAAATAGTAGTGAAATCGAGAGTACTAGTATAATAACTATCACAAAGGATACAAATGATTTTTCGCATTTGTGGGTTGCCTGCGACAATTGTTATGGAAACAATTATAAGAGATTTTTTAAATCAAAAATGAATATTTGTGAATACTGTGGATGTCATTTGAAAATGAGCAGTTCAGATCGAATCGAACTTTTGATTGATCCAGGTACTTGGAATCCTATGGATGAAGACATGGTCTCTGTGGATCCCATTGAATTTAATTCGGAAGACGAACCTTCTGAAAATAGTCTTGATTCTTCTGAAAATGATTCTTATCAAAATAGTTCTTATCAAAATAGTTCGGAAGACGAACCTTCTGAAAAAAATTCTTATCCAAATAGTTCGGAAGACGAACCTTCTGAAAATAGTTCGGAAGACGAACCTTCTGAAAATGATGATTATCAAAATCGTCTTGATTCTTATCAAGACAGAACCGGATTACTGGAGGCGGTTCAAACAGGCACAGGTCAAGTAAATGGTATTCCTGTAGCAATTGGTATTATGGATTTTCAGTTTATGGGAGGTAGTATGGGATCCGTAGTGGGTGAGAAAATCACTCGGTTGATCGAATATGCTACCAATCAACGTTTACCTCTTATTATAGTATGTGCGTCTGGAGGAGCGCGTATGCAAGAAGGAAGTTTGAGCTTAATGCAAATGGCTAAAATTTCTTCTGCTTTATATAATTATCAAATCAATCAAAAGTTATTCTATGTACCGATACTTACATCTCCTACTACTGGTGGGGTAACAGCTAGTTTTGGAATGTTGGGGGATATCATTATTGCTGAACCCGACGCTTACATAGCATTTGCAGGTAAAAGAGTAATTGAACAAACGTTGAATATCGAAGTGCCCGAAGGTTCACAATCGGCTGAATTTTTATTCGAAAAGGGCTTATTTGATTCAATCGTACCACGTAATTCTTTAAAAGAGGTTTTAAGTGAGTTATTGCATTTCCATGGTTTCTTTCCTTTGACTCAAACTGAAAAATAATTCAGACTCTAATTTCATTTTTTTTTTTTTTCAATTTGGAACTTCAAATAGAATTATAATAAATTATTATTATACAAAAATCAAATTAGAACACACAGTAATAAGATAAGAATAGAAAAATACTAAGAACTAAGAATAATATAATAAAAAAACATTTATTATCATACACATGTTTCTTGTAGAAATAGAGGGCAAAATAAATCCAGTTAGTTCGTTCTACACTCTTTATTTTTAATAAAACATTTATTATTTTTAGATTTTTCCTTTTGATTCTTAATAAATCTTATTCATTTTTTTCTTTGATTATGGATTTATTATATTATATACTTAATTATGTATACTCCGTATAGAATAGATATATCTATCTATTCATCTCTATTCATTTAGATATACTTAGTATAAGTCTATATGAATTCTAGTGATTATAGACTATCTTTAATATAAGAAAAATCAAAATATTATTAATATAACAATCAACAAAAAATAACATAACAGGTACAAATACGAAATTGAGGTACCCCATTTTATGATAAACTTACCTTCCCTTTTTGTTCCTTTAGTGGGCCTAGTATTTCCGGCAGTTGCAATGGCTTCTTTATTTCTTCATGTTCAAAAAAACAAGATTTTTTAGATACGGGCAAAAGTACTACTATTAATATTACCTTAATAAGATAAGGAGGATTTAATATAACAACAAAAATATTAATATAATTAATATAACAATAAAAAAAAAATAACAGGTACAAAATATGAAATTGAGGTACCCATTTTATGATAAACGTTTATGTGTTTTTAGTGGGCCTTGTCTTAATTGTAATGTCTGCTTTATTGGTTAATGTTCCAAAATTCATTAGTTGGGGATCAGAAAAACATGGTTGTCGTTCACAAGACGCATGGCTTGACATTGTACCGGGGTCCCGAAAACCAATCAATTTCTTCTGGGCTTCTTTCACTCTTTTAGGTTCATTAGGGGTGTTATATATTTCAGTTTCCAGTTATTATGGTAGACATTTTTTCTCTTTGATTTCATCTGAATTTGTAGTTCCTTTTTTGCCACAAGGGGTCACCCTGACTTTCTATGGAATCGCAGGTCTCTTTCTAAGTTTACATTGGTGGCTTCTAATTTTTTGGAATGTGGGGAGTGGTTATAATTTTTTCGATAAAAAAAATAGAATGGTGTGTTTTTTTCGTTACGGATTTCCTGGAACATATCGTCGTATTTTTCTCCGAGTTCGTATGGAAGATATTCAGTCTCTCATACTACAAGCTAACCCTAACCCAGAACCCAGTAGTGGTGTCCTTTATATGCAAACAAGAGAACAAGGGACCATTCCTTTGACTCCTGTTGATGATTATTATGATAGGACTCCACGCAACGTTATACAAAAAGCTTGGGACTTGTCCAGATTCTTGAGTGTACCAATGGAAATCGTTCCATATTCTTGAGTCTACCAATGGAAATCGTTGTATCAAAAAAATAAATGCTTTCTCTAAGAAAGCATTTATTTTTTGATTTCTGTATTATTTTGTATTCTTTATTTCCAAATTAAAGCAAAAAACAAACTTCCGAATTACAAATAAAAAAAGCGAGAATCGATTCTCAATTTATATTAAAAAAATTAGAAATTGATACATAGGCTAGGCTCTATTACTTGTATTTACTTGTAATAGAACTTATGCTTGATAGAAAAATTATTATTCTATTATATAGTTGACAAATGAGATGAAACTGAGTTCATTAAAGACGAAAAATGGCAAAAAAGAAAGCATTCATTCCCCTTCTATGTCTTACATCTATAGTCTTTTTGCCCTGGTGCATCTCTTTTACATTTAAGAAAAGTCTGGAATCTTGGATTACTAATTGGTGGAATACGAAACAATCCGAAATTTTCTTGAATATTATTCAAGAAAAAACGATTTTAAAGAAATTGATAGAGTTCGAGGAACTGTTCCTCTTGGATGAAATGCTAAAGGAATACCCGGAAACACATTTACAAAATCTTCGTATGGAAATCTACAAAGAAAGCATCCAATTGATAGAGACGAACAACCAAGACCGTATCCATACGATTTTCCATTTCTGTACAAATATAATATGTTTCCTTATTCTAAGTGGTTATTCTATTAGGGGTAATCAAGAACTCATTATTCTTAACTCTTGGGTTCAAGAATTTCTATATAACTTAAGTGATACAATAAAAGCTTTTTCGATCCTTTTATTAACTGATTTATGTATAGGATTCCATTCAACTCATGGTTGGGAACTAATGATTGGGTCTGTCTATAAAGATTTTGGATTTACTCAGAATGATCAAATTATATCTGGTCTTGTTTCCACTTTTCCAGTCATTTTAGATACAATTTTAAAATACTGGATTTTCCGTTATTTAAATCGTGTATCTCCGTCACTTGTAGTGATTTATCATTCAATGAATGACTGAAAAAACGATCCACTGATCCAATTATAAAATTTGTTTTTTTGTATCTAAAAGCTAAACATTAAAAAATTGACTTATTCTTTTTCGTTCTACTCGTATTCTTCCTATATTCTAGGAAAATCATTTGAGTAAATAGCAGAATAATGGATAGGGAACTATGCCAGTAACCTACCTAATCTTATTGTAGAAATTTTCAGGATGAATGATTGGACCATGCAAACTAGAAATGCTTTTTCTTGGATAAAGGAAGAGATTACCCGATCCATTTCCGTATTGCTCATGATATATATAATAACTCGAGCACCCATTTCAAATGCATATCCCATTTTTGCTCAACAGGGTTATGAAAATCCGAGAGAAGCTACCGGGCGGATTGTATGTGCTAATTGCCATTTAGCTAATAAGCCTGTAGATATTGAGGTTCCACAAGCGGTACTTCCCGATACTGTATTTGAAGCAGTTGTTCGAATTCCTTATGATATGCAAGTTAAACAAGTTCTTGCTAATGGTAAAAAAGGGGCTTTGAATGTAGGTGCTGTTCTTATTTTACCAGAGGGTTTTGAATTGGCCCCTCCTGATCGTATTTCGCCCGAGATTAAAGAAAAAATAGGTAATTTGTCTTTTCAAAGCTATCGTCCCACAAAAAAAAATATTCTTGTGGTAGGCCCCGTTCCTGGGAAGAAATATAGTGAAATTACCTTTCCTATTCTTTCTCCAGATCCCGCTACTAAGAGAGATGTTCACTTCTTAAAATATCCTATATACGTAGGCGGGAATAGGGGAAGGGGTCAGATTTATCCCGACGGGAGCAAGAGTAATAATAATGTTTATAATGCTACAGCAACAGGTATAGTAAATAAAATTATACGAAAAGAAAAAGGTGGATACGAAATAACGATAGTGGATGCATCGGATGGACGTGAAGTGATTGATATTATACCGCCAGGACCAGAACTTCTTGTTTCAGAGGGTGAATCTATCAAACTTGATCAACCATTAACGAGTAATCCTAATGTGGGTGGATTTGGTCAGGGGGATGCAGAAATAGTGCTTCAAGATCCGTTACGTGTACAAGGTCTGTTGTTCTTCTTGGCATCTATTATTTTGGCACAAATCTTTTTGGTTCTTAAAAAGAAACAATTTGAAAAGGTTCAATTGTCCGAAATGAATTTTTAGGTATGTGGATTTATCAACCTATTAAGCTGGTAATAAAGAACTAAATTTTTGTTGATAAATTATGGAAAGACCTTTTGGTTTTTCTAGTTTTTTTCTCCTCTATTTAAAGAATTCCTTGTACCGTAGAACTAGTCAGTCATAGTATGTATCTTGTGAAGAAGAGTATTTTACTTTGGTTCTTGTCTTTTTTTTTCAACTCTACAATTAATTCGAACATATGATTATGTCGCTGTTTTCACATTTCAATGCGCTAGAATAGAAATATATTAATCCTTTTCTATTGTAATAGAATTAAATTCCACTCGATACTAAACCTAAAAAAAAATAGGCAGAGAATATTATATTAAGTAAAGTAGAAATAGGGAAAACAGGATTCTAGGATGGATAATTTGTCTTTTCCTAGAGTCCCATTTCTTATTGTTTATTGTTTATATCGAAATAGATACGTAGTGAAATAATGGACAAACAAAAAAGAGCGCGAATTTAATTCACTAAATAAACTTCCTTAATTAACTTAAAAAAAAAAAATAATTAAATCATAATTCTATATTATTACAGAATAAAATCTATTTAGAGTAAGATTCCGTTAGTATAGTATCAAAAAGGTTCGGTTCTACAGAATATTTGACCGTTAGAAAATATATTATATAATTAATAATTCTTGCAAAATAAAATTCGTAGAATACAATATTATTGCGATTATTGCGCCACCCAGAAGAATTAAATCAAGTGATTTCTTCTTTCTTTTACTTTTCGTTCAACTTTAAAGCAAAAGTATCGACAGATATTATCCAAAATAAAAAAATGTTTTGAACGAACTAAAAAAATGGAGTTTTTTGAAACATACCAAAAAGTTATCTATTGAATCCCTTACAAAAAGATTCTGATTAGGAAGAACTCAACGGGACCCCCTCGAATTCATCAAAGAAAGAGTGGAT